GAAATAACAGAATTTTGGGTTGTTCGATCAAGTAAGGGAAACGCAATGGAATTCATAACGCTCTCATTTCAATGTTTTTTTTTACTTTCTTTTTTTCTTTCTTTTTCTTTTATTGTCTTTGTCTCAATTCAATATTCAACAAGCTAAGACCATTCTAATGCTCCTTTGCGCCATGCATAAACTAAACCAGCAATTAGGATAAGCACAAAAATGAAAGCTTCTATAAATACGGATACTCCTACTACATCGAAACTCATTGCCCACGGATAAAGAAAAACCGTTTCAACATCAAAAATAACAAAAACGAGAGCAAACATGTAATAACGGATTCTAAATTGTAACCAAGCATCGCCCATTGGTTCTATACCCGACTCATAACTCGAAAGCTTCTCTGGCCTTTTGTTAAGGGGGGCTAAAACTCCGGAAATTAGAAATGCCAAAATAGGGATAACACTTGAGATTATTAGAAATGACCAGAAAAGATCGTATTCGTAAAGCAGAACCATAAAAGCACTCCTATGAACGTAGAAAATATAAAATATATGGGATTCGCCAATTTGAATTGGAATTTATTGTAAAGTTATCCATAGCTGTTTAGGCACAACGAGACTTCATTTTGCTTGAACCACCTAAGTTTCCTTTGTTTACTGTAGGACATGTCTCCTTTCAAGATTCATTGACTAGAAGCTTTCCGTTCTATTTTTGTTTAGAATTGACTTCAATTTGCTTTCTATTTCGATAAATAGTTATTGCTCTTATAACTTATACAAATAGGATTTTCTAGCTTTCACCTAATTTTTGATTTTTTTTTTCTAAAAAAACGAAAAAAGAGTTTAGAATAGAATTCTCCATTTTTTTTTAGTAGCAATAAATAATATTAGAAATCCATTTTTTATTTAAAAATCTATTTTTTAGAATCTATATAGTTTATTTTAGATAGTTATATTTAAAATATTAACTATATTATTAAATATATATATTATAGGGCTATACGGACTCGAACCGTAGACCTTCTCGGTAAAACAGATCCAACTTATTATTGTCAAAATGATTCGAACTGTTTCAAAGACCCGACATGCATTTTTTTTGCATTGGGCTCTTTCATTAACTGATAGAAATATCAGCCAGTCTACCATGATTTTTTCTTAATATTATATTAATGTTAAGAAAAAGCATTAATATAATAACATTAATATAAATAGATAATAGACGGCTCCATGTGCTCTGATTCATTATTTTGCTTCCGATTCAGAAGCACTACCAAAGTGTTTCAAAGAAGAGTTATCCTGATGTAGGTATGCTTTTGGCCTAGATCAACCGAAGTTAAATGGAGTCTCTATCGTCCTGCTTAACTTAAAGCATCAAATAGGAAATATGAAACTTCATACACCTTAAAGTTCATAGGATAGGACGAAAAGAAAATTTTTTGAGCTCTTTTTTTTACTCATTATGCCTAGCATTGAATAGACTAGGTATTCACCTTATCAATATCTCAAATCAATGATGGTTCTATTTGGGCCTACTTAAATTAAATGGACGCCAAAATCATACCGAACCCTTTGTCAGGCTATTGTTTTCCTCTTTTGTTCCTTAAAAGGAATGGAGTAAGACGTCGATTTCTCAATAAGATCGATTCTTTTGATTCTATGATGGACTTCTCTGAAAAACATTGGCGCACGTGTAAACGAAGCGCTCTACCTAACTGAGCTATAGCCCTTGTTATACACATTTTAACATGTAGAGACTTTCTTGTCAAGACACATATTCCATGATCCAATCTCCTATCTCTTTGATTGGTATTGCTTATCAAGAATATTGAATTTATAATTCAATTTAGAATTAGAATCTATGAGTCCATTCTTTCTCTTTGGAATGATAATTTGTAATGATAAATAACCTACTTAACTCAGCGGTTAGAGTATTGCTTTCATACGGCGGGAGTCATTGGTTCAAATCCAATAGTAGGTATAACGTAAAAACTTATTCGATACCCGAGTCAAGTTAGATACCAAAGCCAATCGTATCGAATAAGTTTTTATACTCACTCTTTCTTTTTTATTGATTTTGTATCTTTTCCATCCTATTCTAGTTCTTCTAGTTCTCTATTTTCTATTTCATTTTTATTTTTGAATTTAATTGATTTTCCTTAATATTGTATTAGAATCCTATTCCACTTGATAGGATTTGATTTTATTCAATCCGAGTAATCAAAAGAGCTTCCTTCTAGAAGGAAGCTCTTTTGATTACTCGGACGCACCGACTAGTTACGCCATCCCATTGATAGCCTCCACCCGTGTCCTAGCTCGTCTGAGAGCGAGATTTGCCTCAATTGTTTGCCTCTTTCCTTCGGCTTTCGTCAAGTTATCTTCCGCCATTTCAAGAGTTTTACGAGCTTCTTGTGGATCAATGTCAATACTCTTTTCCGCATCATTCACTAAAACAGTGATCTCATTATTTCCTATTCTAGCAAAACCACCCATCAAGGCCATCGTTAACCATT